TAGAGAGTCTCCGCTTAGAAAAATTATCCTTGTCTTTGTTTATGTCTCGGGTTGGAGCAAATTATTAGAATTCGTCCCCGTCGACGTATTAGTCGACATTTTTCACAAATTTTACGAGCAGAAGCCCTTATCTTCATATTTTTCATTCCTTAATTTTGAATATACATACTTTTTGTGAAGAAAATAAGTTTCGTTAAATTTTGAAATCTAAATTGTATTCCTATAAAAAAGGAGAATGTTGAAGTTGAAAAAATTACCTAATCATTCGAATTTTTGTTGGGGAGTCTAGAAATTATACGTTTTCTGGTCGAATCATAAGCACTTACTTCTATTTTGACTCTATCTCCTGGTGGTATACGTATAAAACCGCGTCGGGCCTTTTCTGAAGCATAACCTAAAACCAGATCTTCATTATCTAAATGAATCCGTAACATATTATTGGAAAGTTATTAAGAAATTCAATCTTTCTGAATCCTTTTTTTTGTTCTTTTTTTTTTTTTTCACAAATAGGGGAAGTCCGGATACAATTTGGATATCGAAAAGATTACCATATATAACACAAGATTTCTCCACCGATTCTTTCTAGTCGAGCCTCTCGGTCTGTCATTATACCCCGAGAAGTAGAAAGAATTACAATCCCCATTCCACCTAAAATTCTCGGAATTTGTTGATAGTTAGAGTAGATTCGTAGACCAGGGTGGCTGATGCGTTTTAAATTTAGACTCATTCTACATGGTCCTTTCCTATTTCTTCTATGGCGTAGGGTTAAAGCCAGAAAAAAAAATTTGCCTTCCTGATGTTTCCTCACATTTTCAATAAAACCTTCTCGTAAAAGTATTTTAATAATGTTTTCGGTGATGTTAGTAGATGCTATTCGAAGGGTTCCTTTTCTATCCATGTCCGAATTTCGTATAGAGGTTATTATATCAGCAATAGTGTCCCTACCCATGATAAATTAAAATTGGAGTTGCCTCATAATTTTGATATAATCAACATACTTTGTTTTCTTTTTTTTTTTTTTTCTTTTTATGAATTAATTATTTTTATTAATTTTTATTAAATATTCATTTTTATTAAAGGTATATGCATGAAACACAATCTACTAATTAATTTTAATTTAATTTATTTCATTCAAATATCAAAAATTAGAAATCATGGTTTATATCTCATCTTATATCTTATAATGCTTTATCTTTCTTATAATGCTTTATCTTATAATACTTCAGGTGCTAATGAAACTATTTTAGTGAAATTTAACTGTCTCAATTCCCGGGCGATTGCACCAAAAATTCGAGTTCCCTTTGGATTTCCTTCTTGATCAATCACAACTGCAGCGTTGTCATCATATCGTATTATCATACCGTTGTCGCGTTTGAGTTCTTTAGAAGTACGCACAATTACAGCTCTGATCACTTCGGATCTTTCTAGAGGTGAATTTGGGACTGCTTCCTTGATCACAGCAATAATAACGTCGCCAATATGAGCATATCGGCGATTACTAGTTCCTATGATTCGAATACACATCAATTCTCGAGCTCCGCTATTATCTGCTACATTCAAATGGGTCTGAGATTGGATCATATTCTTTTTTGAATCTGTTATTTCAATGGAAAGGGGCAAAAAAAATAAATATTGTTTGTCAAAAAAAAAAAAAAAAAAAGAAACTTGCGAATTTTTTCCTAACAAAGGTCTTTTTCTTTTAGTTCTGTATTCCTATCCCAAAATAATGAATTGAGTTCGTATAGGCATTTTGGATGCTGCTATTGAAATAGCCTTTCTGGCTATATTTTCTGCTACCCCGCCCATTTCATAAATCATTCTACCCGGTTTAACGATAGCTACCCAATATTCGGGAGATCCCTTCCCCGAACCCATACGTGTTTCCGAGGGTCTTAGGGTAACTGGTTTGTCGGGAAAGATACGTACCCATATTTTTCCACCGCGGCGTACATTTCGTGTCATTGCCCGACGCCCCGCTTCTATTTGTCTAGACGTAATCCAAGCGGGTTCAAGTGCCTGAAGAGCATATTTACCGAAACAAATATGATTACCTCGATAAGATATTCCTTTCATTCTTCCTCTATGTTGTTTACGGAATCTGGTTCTTTTGGGGTTATAGTTGATGGTTCTTTCGCAATTCCATCTCTACTGCAGAACCGGACATGAGAGTTTCTTCTCATCCAGCTCCTCGCGAATGAAATGATTATTTAAAAAGAAAATATACATATGAATAATATACTGAATCCTGGGATTCTTTGATATTTCACCTAATCTATATATATATTAGATTAGAAATTTGTATATTTTTTTATTTGTCTATCTTATATAGATAATTATGTATTCTATTTCTATATAGAAATTCATAGAGAATTCTAAATTTATAGATAATTATTTCTATTTTTAGTTTTAGTCTATTTTTAGATAATGTTCTTTTAATGTTATAACAAGTCTGTATTTATTATGATTATTAGATCAGATCGCTTAAAATTTAGAAATCAAA